GAAAGAGAGGGATTCGAACCCTCGGTAAACAAAAAGCCTACATAGCAGTTCCAATGCTACGCCTTGAACCACTCGGCCATCTTTCCTACATAATCTTATTATTGACCAGAAACCGAGTGAATAGCGAGTTACTCATATTATTTTATTGCAGTACGGGCACAACCGAGGTTCTATAGTAATCCAAAATTCCTTTCAAATTTCATATTTATAAACAACAACTTCTCTTATCATTTATCCCCTTATCATCTATCCCATAGATCTATTACAAATTCATGAATCGTACTATGGATTTTTCTATTTCATTTCAATGGTATAATGATTATTCCATCCCTTTTCCTCCTTGGATCATAACCAAATCCAAATTTCTCGAGTTATAAGAATCCATAGTAAAATAAAGTCCTTGATTATTCAACTTAGATGAAATAGTAATAGTTCTGCTCATTTGTATACTACGAAATTTATATTAAATTCAATCTGATTCAAAAGTCTCCTATCTCTCTTTGTCCGAAAAGAATACAATTTGAGCGGAAGGTACATATCTTTTTAGTTATCATTTTTCTTTTTTTATGTTATTCTGTAATGTACAGTTCCTTTGTTTGTGGGATCATTTTCCCCGAGCCGAGGGGGTAATGAGAAGAATTATAGAATGGATTGCTAATTATGCCTAGATCTCGAATAAATGGAAATTTTATTGATAAGACCTCTTCGATTATAGCCAATATTTTATTACGAATAATTCCGACAACTTCAGGAGAAAAAAAGGCATTTACCTATTATAGAGATGGTGTGATTTGATTCTTTTTTCTTGTTTTTTTTTTTTTTTTAGCCCTCATTTCATTCTTACGAGAAAAGACGTGGTTCGGAATAGAAAGAACCCCATTTTTAAAATAAAGCTACGCTTAGTGAAGGTCAAGTTTGGAGATAGAACAATTCCTTCTGTCGTGTATCCTCGATTGATCCAGCCTCAGATACTTTAATTTACTTTAAATATCGATTTTAATATTGAACAAAAGGTTACACCTATAGGTTCTGTATTGCGGGGCAATCCTACTCCAATAGTACCAATAGGCGGCATAGGGGGAGAAGCACTACACTAGGAATCAACAACACGAAAACTTTGTTATTTTGTTATAAATTGCCCTTTTCCTTATCGGTATCGGGCCTAACAAGAATGGTTGGGACAACAAACATCCATCTCGTTCGTACTTTGGATACCCATATAACCATCAAAGATCGTTGAAGTGACTAATTCCTGGAAATAGTAGGCGTTGAGGACAAAGAAATCGTTGGAGTTACCATTTCTATCTAGCACTAATACGATTGGTGTTAAGAAAAAAAACCTCTTGCGGGAAGGCTGGCTAGAGATTTCTTGTAAAAATACCAGCTCCTGTCAGTTCATAATAAGAATAGGGAATTTTGGATTCCATGTATTATTCCCCTTAGTACTATGCACAGAAGGGAGGAGCCGTATGAGATGAAAATCTCACGTACGGTTCTGGAGCGGAGATTTTTTGAATAAAATGAACGACCGTAACGGATGTCGGCTCAATCCGAAGGAAATTATGCGGAAGCTTTACAGAATTATTATGAAGCTACGCGACCAGAAATTGATCCCTATGATCGAAGTTATATACTCTATAACATAGGCCTTATACACACAAGCAACGGGGAGCATACAAAGGCTTTGGAATATTATTTCCGGGCACTAGAACGAAACCCATTCTTACCACAAGCTTTTAATAATATGGCCGTGATCTGTCATTACGTGCGACTATCTCCACTATAGAAAGAAGGAAAAAAAGATCAAATTGGCTAGTCAATACTAGAAAAAAATAGGCTTTCTACATATGCATCGTCCAAAGCAACGATTTTTATCAGCTGTAGCAAGGAAAGAAACTTCATGATAACAAAAAAAAGGAAGAAAATAAGTACGGCCTACATATTATACTCTATGGATAAAGGATCGAATTGATAAAGAAAGCACCGTAAAGATCAATTAGCGAGCTTTTTGGGTCGATACAGTTAAGAACTGCTTACTTATGTCACGATATGGGATATAAAGTTAGGAATCAACTTATGTAATAGAGTCGATCCACTAAAGTATTGAGCAGCGGTGTAGCATCAGATCCCAAAGATAGTAAGTTCTTTTTTCTTATGGAAGAAAGTCTTTTTCAAAGATTCTATATAAATTTCATATATGAAACCGAGATAGTTACCTTTCAGAAAATTAGAACGATATAGGGGATATCTATGCTTCATTTTTCTGAAGGTGGGAGAAAAGCTAAAACTAATTAATTATTGATCCAAATTAGAATTTGAAACTTATGTAATTAACTTCTTCTGGTTAACCCAAGAAAAATGGGATAGATTTATCATAAATCTAATTCAGTTAGCATAGGGTAAATGAAAATGAGACTGCAAAAGGAATCAATTGTTGAGCCGTATGAGGTAGGAAACTCTCAAGTACGGTTCTAAGGGAAGGAATTGACCCACCTATCCC